TAGCCCTTTATAATAACCGTTACGTGTAGAGGAGGAGAACGTTCTCCCGGCAAGAGCTCCATCGTCCGAGAAGGTAAGGGACGGCTACTTTTAGGAAAACCCCTTCCGTTCAGTACTGGACGCAGGTTGATTGAGTCCGGTAGCCTTCCAGGTCCACTGTGAAGCAGATGCGAGCGCAGTTCCTGATACCATGCCTGGTGGTCCCCCGCCTTAACAAATTCACCGATGTGATGTAGTGGTCAAGTACTTTCTTTCTCCAGAAGGGAAAGGAAGGGCTTAACAGCGCCTGATCGGGACCTTGTTAAAGTTCTCTTTTCGTTGATCAAACTATGGTTCCCACTCCGTCTACCGGTCCCGGGTTCCGGGTGAGCCAAAATCTGGGCCTCTGAGTGTAGCATTAGGATCTTGGGGCTCATCTACTCTTTCATTCGGGTGCTCTAAAGACACCGGGTGAGTATTGAGTAGGGTTCCAAACCTCGTCTCCAATGACGTTGATTGTTTGGTCGTACAATTCCTGGCTTCTTGCTCATACTCTTGCTCTTGATCGAACTGTTGTGGGTCTTCTCCACTCTCCAACCAGAAAGAAACCTTCATCTGCACGAAAACCTTCATCGTAGACTTTTAATTCGCTTTCATCTTTAATCAAATGTCTTAAATCTGTGTTCTCTCAATCAATAGGGCGGCTGCTAACAGGTAAGCTGTTCTTATACACCTAGGGTGGACTTCTATGGTTCACACTGCTCACAACCGGACTTAAACGACTCTTCAGTACCTAACTCTAACGGAAACGATCAATCCCGTTGCCACTGCTATGGTGGTCCTTCAAGGCCGGGTAATGCAGGAAATTCGATAGGACTCAGCCTCCTTATTCAGAAGGGCCCTAACCGAGAGAGGATCCACGGCGTGGGAACCAGAGCCAGGGCGAAGGATCAAAGGCGGAACAAGACCATGACTGAAGACCTTTTTTAATCAAAGAAAATTCGAGATCCTTAGAACGTTAAACACCAACCTATTACCCCACTTTGGATAGGTGCCACATCAATTTGAATTCGATTTCACAGTAATTAGCTGATCGGAACTCGACTGCTAATTGAATTCAGACTAATTCTTAATTAAGAATAATCGAATAGATGCAGATAATAAAAAAAGAAGACGTTGCATAGCGAATACCAGCAGCATTAAAAATAGAAGTAGTACTTTCTCTTTCTTCAGGATTCAACAAACAACAGTAATACACTTTTCGAAAGCAACTGACAGGAGTTGTACAAGACAGTGAGGGGATATGGCCCTTGGCAAAACTAGGTAAATCAATTAAAGGTAGGTCAAAAACATGTACTTTACTTATAGCTTTAAGTTAAGATCATATCCTGTTATCGATTTTGTACACTGCAATGAAAGTTGAAAGAAGAAAGAAAGTACAACCGTAGAGAAATTCAATTCCAATTTGAAGTGACGAACCAGAAGCTGGTGAAGCAGATAAAGATTGAGATGATTCCGAAGCTAGGGCAATGAAGAATAAAGTCCCTTCCTGTAGCTTGTCCTGTAGCTTGGCAGTGGACGAGTCAGTGGAAGAGCCGGTAGCTTCGATTAACAAATTGCTAACTTTCCTCTGAGCTCTCGAGGTAGTGAGTTCAGTCAGTAACTTGAACAACCCGTCCCTATATTCCATTATCTTATCTCATCAGGACTAGAAGAGAAAAGAGAGAGAGAGGAAATGGAAGTCCAATTATCGTAGGTGATGTTCGAAATCACTGTGTTCAGATCTTGTCTGAGTAGTTCCTCAACGTCGTCCCGTAACCACTGTGTATCCGACCCTAGAGATGGAGAGGTGGGATCTTGTCAATTGGAAGAGCTGCTGCGATATTACCAGGTGGCCGCTTACCTAGCCTTGTCCAGTACGCTACTAGTCAGTCGGCTTACTCAAAGTGAGTCAACAAAACCAGTACAAGGTGCCGGATTGGTTTTTGGTGAATTATACTTCGTAATCTGATTCCCTCCGCGAATCGACGACTCGCTTACTTGAAACAGAGTTGCCGGTGCAAGAAACGGTTCTACTTACTCTACTCTAACAAGTAAGCAAGCCTTGACGGCCTTCGATATATCGGATGATATATCATCTTTCGATGAAAAGAAGGAATGATCCGGGTAAGGGACACGGGAACAGGTAATTGACTCTTAGCTATATCCAAAGAAATAAGAGATCCTAATAATAGAACCGATACGCCGCAGCCTATTCCTCCCGGGTTATAGAATACAAGGTAGATAGGCAACCTCTTATTTCTCTTTGAATCTTGCCTTCTCAAAAGAAGACGGAAGGACGAAAACGGAAACTTAACGGGAAAAGACTACCCGGAATTAATGGGGGCGAGAGCACGTGAGAAAACGAAAGATTGATCGTAAGTAGTGGCGGCTGTAAATAAGGGCGCTTCGTTCCGTCAACCGGAGCTTATACTATACCATCCCAAAAAAGATTTAACAGAGACACCTATAAGCCAAAGCATCGATACTCGTTGAATCATCTAGTTCTTACAGATCTCATTCGAAATCTCATAATAGATTTCTTTAGCTCTCTCTTCAAGAGCTCCGCTATTCACTAAGTTAGGTAAGTAGCCTTTCGTATATGACTTCTATAGCTTTCCTAAATAGAGTACCTAATTATCCGGGTATGCGCAATCAGTACGATTGATTCCTTCTTTTGGTAAAGAATATAGAAAAAGTGAGCGCCTTACCAAAAGAAATCGAGATCTTCAACTTAGTTATTGTTCGGGCATTAAAGCCTTTTGATGTTTTAGATCCCCTTTCATTCCACGTTAGCTATTTGATTAGTTATTCTTCTATGATCCTAGTCTTCAACGCCTTGAGAAGCCTAAACTTTCACTCAGTAGCCTGCCCTGCCTATAATAGATAAGGAATTAGCCTGATCGAAGGGTGAAGAAGCCTTGGATTCGTCACCGGTTGAAGTACCATCTGTCGGGTCAGTTGCTAGCTCCGGGGGGAATCACGCCTAGCATCTGCTACTATTAAATTAGAAAAATATATAATTAGAAGTACGGAAAAGGCCAAAGGTCTTCTCTTCTATCCACAGAATAATAGGTAGCAAGAAATCTCGTATATGTAGTAGTGCTCCGATTGCGCCTTAGGACTAGGACTGATAGGTAAATGCCTCTTTCAAATAGGGTTAGACATGTTAAGTAAGGGTAACCCGGCCTTTCCGCTGTTACTCTTCTGTAACGCTTTAATGCGGAGTTAGAGTTTACATTTTCCTCGTGCGAGTCTAACTCTTACAGGTAACGGATTCCCGTTATCACTAGTCTGAGTGCCCCGAGATACAGTGCCCGTAACGTAATATGTCTAGTCTCCGTCTGCCCTTTGTTGGGAGGAGTATCTCCAGTTTTTTCTTTTAAGTCAGCGGTATCTCACACGAAATCTCCTGCAGAGTCAAGGTCAAAAGCATATATTATTATCTTTCAGGATTCACTACGGAATAGGAGTACTGCTTCACTCACAGGGACATCATCATCATCGATAAGAAGAAGCCAAGACATAACCGTCAGATTGTCACTTTCCCAGTCCTCATGGGATGGATCATCCGCGGGCGGCTCCTTCTTCGGTAATACACCTTCACTTCCTTCTGCTCCCTATGAACATCCTTGCCGACTAAGACCAGGCTAAATACTTTCTTCCATCCAACTTCACAGTAGTGATCATCAAACTGGGGTGTCTGACTGCTTCCCATAGGTGTGGTGATCGGCTTCTGGGTTGGCCCGGTTACGTTACTTGAGGTCTCCTCTGCTATAGGTAGGGATTGGAACAGCTTAATAAATTTATCTATAAAAGAAGAAGGTAATGCTTAAACTTATATACATATACCAAAGACCACAACTGTACATAACTTAAAATCTTCATCCAGGCATAATAAAAACAACCCTAAAAAGCCTTCTTAGTCGCCGGAAAAAGAAAGATGCTGAAAATATTCTTAATCAGTTCAAGTGTTTGGTTGCAAATCTCTTTCTACTCCTATTGTAAAAAAATGGATAAAAGAAGATGGAGAAAAGAAGGTGAATGCCTCTAACTATCGAAGTTTGGTTGGAAGTCTTTTGTACCGGCCCGACATCATGTTTGCAGCTTTTTTCTTATCCAGATTTATGCAAAGCCCCAGCCAAATGAATTTTAGAGCAGCAAAAAGACTATGAAGATACTTGCTTTGGACTATTGGCTATAGAATTTTGTACAACTACTCTTCAGACTTTAAGTTGGTTGGATAGGATATAGTGATATCGATTGGGCGCTGATGCTATGAGAAGTACATCTTCTTATTCATTTTATCTCGGCTCAGATTCTCATGGGCCTCCACGAAGCAACAAACTGTAGCTCAATCCTCAGCAGAGGCAGAATATGTATATGTGGCTGCGTCAATGGCAACTTCTCAAGCAATTTTGCTTCGAATAATTGAATAATTTTTGAAGATGTTGGCCAAAGTCAAGAAGAAGAAAGAGAAAGATTCTGCGACAACAAATACAAATCAGCCATTGGAAAGAAAAAGGTTTGCCACACACAATAGTACAAAATACATCGCAATCAAGTATCACTTCATAAGAGAAGCGATAGAGAATGGTGAAATTCAGCTGACGAAACGAGACAACAGAAATTGCTTTACTTAAAAAAGGTGGATTTGAGGGCGAGAGAGAAGAGTCAACGGAGGAATCAATGAACGAGAATGCGTCTTTCTAAGAACACCTTCGGCCCCGTGACAGACTTTTTGATTCTTCCAAGTTTTGAAATGAGTGGTCGTAAGGGCTGGTGTGAAAGAGAGATCGAAATCAGCTTAAACCTACTCCTACAATTGCGCTCCTCCTACCAGGACATTTCTGTGGGTAAGAGCCCAGCATTTTATGAATTCGCATTTATTCTAAATTCACATAGAAATGTGAGAAGAAAGCTGTCTCTATTCAGAAGTTCCATGATACATTCTCTGATAGGTCGATTCTCTATTAATATTAAGCTAATGCCCGGTCTTCTTCCGTCGTAGATATACCCCAAAAAGGGCCTTCAGTGGTACGGGGTGCTTCAATCCCAACTATGACCATGGAATTGTACCTAGGGAATCTTTTATCCAGCATATTCGTCGTTATAGTTTTGGCTCTTACCCGTCACGGAGTTGGAGTCAAAGAGTGCAAGATAGGAATCCTGTGATGTCAGGTTTTTCCTACCACTACAGCTGCTCAAGTGGTAGTTTTGAAGGAACCACCTATTTTTGATCCTGCTAAAATAGCATTCAAAGTCCTTAACTTAAAAGGGAGGATAGAATAATAAGAGAAATGCTTGCGAGAGAAAGACATCGGAATCTTCTAAATGTTGAACCTTCTCTGTTCATAGGACGCATCTTATCCATCCTTCTAACTCATTTCTTCCTTCACCCCTATCTATAAATTCAATCTGCTTGGGTTAAATCAGCCTAACTCGTATGCTCGCAGGTATTTCCTTGATAAAATTATCCGTGGAGAGTTATTCCACTTGCATCTAGTGGGAAACGTATTCAGACAATACATGCCATCATTATTAATCGGCTATTATTATTATGCCTGGTATACCTTATTAGCACCTGACATGGTCTTAATGATGTATTGGAATTACTGAATTCTTTTTCTTATTCCGGAGCATCAAGCTCAAGAGTCGTTGATGGGAAAAGGGCTGCAGAAGCACTCCAATCGATAGCGGAGGAAGAAAGATCATCCAATGATGAAGCAGACGGCGCGGCAGAGAAAGATAAGAATAAAAAAATCTAGCTCTTTACGTCTCTGGCATTGTACTAGCAGGTGCAATAATAACATTGACGTTAGTTGTGAGGAAGACTCAAGCTTAAGTCATGGTTTTTAGGCGTTAGTTCTTTATTATATATATCTTTGCCAGAGCGAGGGACCCCCCTCAAAGTCTATTAGAATATAGAATGGGTGCTGCGTTTACTTCTATTTTCTTTTTAGTTGAAGTCATAAGGGCGTCATCAATTCTATCTGTTATTAAGCCCCTGTTTTCTTTCATCCAGCCTGTAGGCAAACTTCTTTTCAAACACAAGACACAAGCAGGAAGTCATCAAATCAAGTTAAAATGAACAATCCTTCGTACCAATCCGTACTTTCTTTCTTTATTAGGAGAGCCAGAAGAAAAGAATAAATGCCTATTTTCAATGTGCCAATTGGGAAAGCCGCTAAGATCTTTCACTAGGGATAGCTGCTTCTAGGTAAAAAGGCTAAGGGCCGCCTGCCTTTTCTTCCTTTATAGCCAGCCTATAGAGTCCGCCCTCTTATCTGTTAATGCCCCTGTAAGAGGACTTTTAGGTAAGAGTTCTCCTACCGATATTGGAATTCTATATGTTGCGTTTTTCATTTCTTCTCCTGACCATTACGCAAGCAAGTGAGCAATCCAGAGAGCAAGGCTTTCCTTTCAGTGCTAGTTCACAGTGATGGAAGCAATCGAATACGTTCGATACATAGGCGAGAAAAGTGTGCAGGCCTTTAAGCAGGATAGAATTTTCTAGGGCGGCAAGGGCTCAAAGCTAGTCTCTTTCCATGTGTGTCGGCAAAAGCTACGATTAATATATATAGTTAGCTTTCGCTCTCCTCTCTGGGCTAGTCTCTTAGGTAGCAAATCCTGTAGAAAAAGAGAAAAAGCTAGTTTGAAAGCTTCAGTCTTTATCCGGCTCTCCCGGCTGTACAAAAAGCTGCTATATTTACCGCAGGAAGGCTTATTTCAAATGGAAAGGAATACAAAGCCAGCTAGAACAGAGCTAGTTGTTCTCCTTACTCTGGGCCCTCCATCCGGTAAGCCAAAAGTAGGCTTCATCAATGAAGCAGGAAAGGGAGAGCTTACTAGTGTAAGATGTCAGATATATTCCTAAACCCATGACAGCCTTGAAGGTAGCTTACGAGTAGTGGCCCGCTATTGGCCTTCGCTCTATGTTCTTTTCCAGTGACCGCCCGGTCAATTTCTCGCTATTTCCCTATAAGCGAGCTAACTTAACTCCCGATCTCCTGGCTGGGTCAACAGAGGAGGGCTCACGAGAAAAGATCGATTTCTCCCTATTAAAATAGAATATGAGATCTTTCTCTCAGTGCCAGTTCTCCGCCATTCGATCCAGCAGGCGCAGTAGAAAGAGTATAAATTCCTTTTATTCACACTGTATCAGTAGTTGATGCTACTTCCATCAAGTTATAGCTAGCTTATAAAGCTAGGCAAGCAAGTTCGCTTTCAAGCTTTGACTTTCCCATAGCATCTTCTGGGCAAATTCGTTTTCAAGCCTTAAGAGCCCCAAGCGAGACAGTTTCAATTGTAGTTGCCTATTCCTAAGTAGTCCTTGCCTATCCCTAAAAAAATGGATAACTAGTACTTTCTTTTTCCTTTAACGCGATTGGTAGAAAGCGAAATCCAATTGTTTGTATTCCAGTCCTTAAGAGATCTACCTGTAAACAGAAGCTAAGAGCCCCGGGAACATACCTTTCAACAAATCGTCACATACCGTCATCGTAAATTAGATCTTCAGGGACAGAGGACGAACTCGTAAGGAACCATTAGAGGAGAAGCGAGAACCAGTTGATCCGTAGTTTCGCCCCTCCTACTTATACTTAATACTTATCATTTTACGATGAAAAGATGGAATTGGCCTAGGAATGCCAGAGTGGTGAAGTGAAAGTGAGACCGGAAAGGGGGGTGAATTGTCTGTTCACTATTCATCTCTGCCACACCGCAAGACTGAAGGTCCTGGGCTTTAAGCAGTAAGGGAAAGTCAGTAGTCAAAGCCGGGACAGGTATTTAGTCACTGGTCTGATAGGGCCAGGAAGTAAGACATTATTTAGTTAAGTTACATATAGTAAGAGTCACCCTTATTTCTAATAGTGAGCCCTATTTAATAGGGGGCGAGTAGCCTTGATTCTCATCTTTGATCACCCAAAGGAAGGAAGGCTTTACCTGTTCAAGACTAGAGAATAGTCTTTCCTATAAAAGGAAGCCTAACGAATAGTTTGATAGAATGGTAAAACGAATAAGTAAGCTTCCCTGGCACTTTTAGACTAAGAAGAGCGAAAAACCATGTGAATACAACAACCGCACAGACACACAAGTTAAATCCACCCGAAGACTCCCCAACAAGTCAATGGGGCGCCGACTAAGGTGAAGATGAGGTTTTTCGATATAGTGATTCCAGAGCTCTGCGAAAGCAGATCTATGATCTCCACATAACTACAAAAATGTAGTTCATTAACTGGAAAAGACTTTACAATGTCGAATATTCTTCTTTCGCACTTCTTTTGCCTGACAGCTTGTAGTAAGGGTCAATGCCGGTTATCTTTGTCTATGTAAACGAGCTTATCGGCTTACTTTCAATACGTCAGCCTCGGCCAAAAATGGGGTTGCCCTCGTGGGTTTTCCATCTCTTTTTAGAAGAAAAACGTAGATCGGGAAAGCGTCCCAGTGTTTACCACATGCTTGGAAGCATCTATGGAAAATCGTCAAATAGACGTGGTGTAGCCGGACGGTGTCCGTTCTTTTTTTATCAGAATGGTCCGACAGAGAAAACAAGCCCGGATACGTTAAATTCATTCATGGGAATGAGAATTCGAATCCCGCGGAGACGAAGAAAAGATATATGTTTATATAAACCTACGCACAGTCGTTGAGCAAAGGGACATGGCAATTTAGTCACTTTCTTTTTTCTTTCTCGACCTCCTGAAAATTCTTTTCATTCCGAAAACAATAAAGATATCTATGAGTAGATATAATCATTGTCGCCTAAAAGTCCGGTCATTTACCTTATTACCTTATTATATAATAAGATGGTGGGGATTAGGCCTCGATATCTAGTGATACTGGAAATCTCGAACTCAGAGAACGTTAAGCCCAATAACTCAGAAATTGCGATCCTCGATGGAACGACTCCTCAGTACATCACCGATCTTTCGGGTGCCATTCACACTCGGATTCTTAAAGTAGTTTAACCAGAGAATTTTGTTAACCCGACATTCGTAGATGCCAACAGGAATGAACCTGTAGAGAGTAGCCAGTAATCTTGGGTGGCTAAAGTGAGATAGAGTGGTGAAGCGAATGAAAACGGAGCCCGGCGGGCGTCACATAAAAGTGAAAAGTGGTGCTATCTATACATTTTGCCCCTGGATTCCGACTAGTCTTTCTCCTCATTCCGGTTCACGTACTCTTCGATCGCGGCCTGGTCTATCTGATCTGATATTGTATTGAAAGAGAAAGATCGTCATTCAAATCCTTTGGATTTAGGGAAGCCTTGCAATGTTCGCACTGGAATTTCTTCTTCTTATTTGTACTCTACTTGGTTTTGGTCTATGGTGGATGGTTGCCCCCGAGCCTTTGCTCTTCAAGCCGGAAGCCCTATCATCTAATGATTTTGCTTTTGCTTACCTTTTTAAGGTAGCTAAGGATACCTTTATTGAAAAGTAGTACCCTACCCATCCGAATGTAAAGAGCCCAAGAAGTTTTGGGTAACCTCTGAATAGTACTTTGTAAGCATATGTTAGATGTTGATCAGGAAACCTTTGATCCCCGTTGGTATATCTGAATCTGATAGTTCTACACGAACAAATCGTGTCAACGCTTTTGCCATGTAAATGGCTGCTATTCTTTTAAGTATAGCCCTTGCCGAGTCCGTATCCCAGAATGGAATGTATATAGATCTATCCACGTTGTGAACTTATCTCTTCCAAGAGGCTCTTCCCCGAACATGCCTATAAAAGTGAAGTAATGGTGGGCTTATTATTATAAGTTACTAAGTAACTTAGTGCAAAAGCCAATTCTTATAATAATAATTTAGATTATCTATCATGCTTTCTATATAAACTATGATATATAGGATATATAGTAATAAGACTAGTCAAAAGTCAATCTTATAGGTAAAAACCTGGTATTCCATCTAGTTCAATAACTAGACTGCCTATTAATAATAAATAATAATAGGTCTTTCCCATCACTCAACATAAGGAGTAGCAGACTCTGAGTGCCTGAGAGTAAGCCTATGATGGCTCCCCTCTTGTCTCCTAAATCCAGTCCTGCTTATGATTTTATTGTCTTAAGAAGGCTGCCTCATCGTGATCCATTGGATATATCTAACAGAGTCCTTCTTTATGATATAATGGCTAAGAGATCTCTCAGAAATGAGAGGCTTTTGAATCCTCCTATGAAGCCTCCTGCTTCCAGCCCTCGTGTAATCCATAAAACACAGCTTAATACTAATCTATCGAATTCATCCTCTTAGAGATATTAATTTATAACCTAATTTAGCCCGAAAAGTGATGCTAGCTAAAATAATCAAATCAGATTTATTCCATTTACATCATATTTTTAAACAACTCCTTACTTAATTATGAATTGGTTATTACGCGTGGGCAGCATTACCACTGGAAATTAGTATTAATGAATATTATAGATCAAGCAGTGGATCCACAAGAAGTTGCTTCGTCTAGCGAAGGGAAGGAGTGATTGATGGGAATACGGCCAGACAAGTAGAAACATCAGCAGCTGATGAGCTGTCGGAGGAAGAATCATCTAATGAAGCAGCCATTGCGGCACCTGAACATCAAGATAGTAGTAAAGTAGCGCTTTACATATCTGGTGTTATACTAGCAAGGGCTATAATGACTTTGAAGCTGGTTGTGAGTAGGACTCATGGCTCTTAGGCTAGGGATCTTTGTTGAATACCTTCTCCTATTATATATTAACAGATATGAGAGGATAACTTAATGCATTTGTCATGAGTAGCACCCGCCCTATACAAAAACAAAGATTGGGTACGCCAGACAGACATCGTCAGCCTAACCCTGATGCATTGGTTTTCTCAAGCTTCATTCATTCAGCAGGGAGGGGAAAGTCCCAGCTGACATCCTGAGCTCTACAACTACCAGTGTGGCCTTTTCAGGTTCTGGATACTCGCATTCTGTTGAGCGAGATTGTCCTTCCAGTCGAATGGTCTGCTTAAAGAAGGGTAATAGATATAGCTTACTGATAAGCTTCTGGTTTTCACTGGTCCTTTGTTATTTGTTATATGCCAACAACCCTTGCTTTGCCTGTAATGGTTGGGCTTATGACCTTTGCATCGGTCTATTGGGCTATGCATTCTGTAGGGTATTAGCGTTGTGCGACACTAGTCCTGTCGTCTGAGGAAACATTGATGTACGGGGCTACCACGGGGAAATCGCTGCCGTTTCTTTTCGCACTTTGCGGCTAACGAATGTGGGAATGAGTTCGATCCTATGAAAACATCCATCGGGTCTCCAAGCAATGATCACTCAACTCTACTCGGCATTCGATCATTACTTCCCGATCATTTTGAACAGAGCTTTTTTTCTGCCTTTCGTGTTATCTGACTAGCTCTTCCTCACTCTGGCGCTTGGTTTACCTTTTCAGCCACTGACTTTGCCTTTGCAGCCCTCCTATAGCTTATAATATAACGTAGCTTGTTTCGAGCCATGAAGTTAAGGAAAGGCGGCGCAGATCTACTTTTTTCATCTGCTTTCAGCCTCTGACTCCGACGATTGAACCTTGGCAAAGCTCTGCCTGACAGGAAGAAGAGCTAAAAAGTCTTTAGGCAATATGCATCCAATTGCCCGTCTTAACAAATGAACCCGTGGATAAGTAGGCCTTTCTTGCAGACGCCGCGTTCCCTTGAGTCACCAGGAGCACCACGGTCTCTACCACCGGAGTAAGAGACTAAGGCAGATCTATCAGGCTCAGGTATAGGCATCAGAGGCTGCTCGACGCCGCTCGTCCTTCTGAAGAAGAGCTAAAAGGAAAGACAGGTCAGGTCAGACTTTACCCAACCAACCTGAAGAAGCCTTTTAGAGCAAGCTGTCGGAAGCAAAAACCTCTCTTCCTATCGAACCTCCGTAGACCGGCCGGGGATAGAGTTGTAGAGCGTCGGCTGCGATAAAATGAGAACCTTCGATTTCGGGGGCAGGGGAAGAGAAGTAGATCGAGTCAATTGATCGACCCAAGCCAGTATTTGATGGATCCCCAAGGCCAGGGTCGAAGACCTGGTTTCTAAGCTCCAGATGCTCTTTCTCCATTACACTTTACTTTTCTTTCAGGCAAAGCCCCATACGCTTTTATGTGAAGGCCGTCTTTCGTAGTTCTCCCTGGACATTAAAGATATGACGGAAGAATACCGGCTCTTCGATTTCATGAAAAGGCTCCACCCTACTATAAATAAATGTCCAAGACTTAGGGGCGGCACAGGCAGCTAGCCCGCGTCATTGAAAGTACTTAGCCAGGGTGAGTCGAGACCAGGCCAAGGGCAAGAGCCGTCAATATCGAAAAGGCAAAGACCCCAAGAAGAAGCCAAGCCTAAGGCCAAGAACAGCGAGCTCAAGATCAGGAGCCAAAGCGGACCAAGAAGAAAGAAAGAAGACTTCATCTACTCCTAAGCCCTTAAAGAAGTCAAAGGCGACAGCCCTAAAAAAGAAATGATAAGAGTTCGTTTCTTCCTCAAATTAAATTAATGGAGCGTCCAACTGGAAATGATAAGAGAATGCATAGGTCAAACGAAGAAGTTCCAATAAGCAGATAAATATAGTATACCACCTTACTTATTTCCTCTATGATCCAGAAAGCAAATTGAAGAACCCGCGAATATAGGCAAAACTCTATTGTTAGCCAAGGAAAATGACTCGTGGTAAAGACTTCATAGACTTTGACCAGACGTGTTCGGAATCTTTTTTTTTTGATCCGGGGTAGTGTAAATACCTTCACCTCGTAAACTTGGTATTATAAATACCTCGCTTTTGTTCAATTATAAATAAATAACCATTTTGATGGAGATTTGTAGCATCATTCAAGTAAATACAGATTAAGATCGTAAAAACATGAGCTTGTAATATAGCTACACCTAATTCAAGACCGGTTAATGCAAGAACTATAAATAAAGGACCAAGATCTCCTATGAAATATAAAAGATCATTCATACATAGCATAGTCCAAGCGAACCCACTTAAAATCTTTACTGAACTATGACCGGCCATCATATTAGCAAATAAACGTATTCCTGAGCTTAATGCGCGAAAACAATGAGGGATTAGCTCAAGGAGTACTAAAAAAGGTGCTAACGGCAGTGGGACTCCTGCAGGTAATAAGAAGCTTAAAAAATGAAGCCCATTTCTTTGAAATCCCACTATAGTAATGCCAATAAAAATGGAAAATGAAAGACCCAAAGTAATGAGAAAATGAGAAGTAACTGTAAAGCTATAGGGTATCATACCCTGGAGATTACGAAATAACAAAAAAGTAAAAGTGACCAAGATGCAAGGGAAAAACTTTTGTTTAACATTTCCGGAAAGACCACCTATTTGTTCGTTTACCAGGTTCAGCACGAAATCATAAATAAGCTCTACCAAGGATTGCCAAACATTTGGTACTGAGTTTCCTCCTCCGTTTTTAGTAACAAAATGAAGCAGAAGTAGGACCAAACTGAGAGTTAGCAGCATAAACAAAGATGGATTTGTGAATGAGAAATACAAGTTTCCTATTTTCATAGGAATCAATGGGAGAATGGCAAATTGCTCAAGTGGGCTGTTGGGCGTAATCGTAATAAACACTTTTCATTTCATCCCTTGCGTTCCGCTTCTTGCTCGAAAAATGAAGAAAGACTTGTCGGAAATTGCCGGTTGGTTGTTAACCAATGATCCAGAAAGGCATGGGAGTCTTTGGGCATTGCTTGGGTCGAGTGAAGTATGGCTACAACGAAAGAAAACAATAAACATGAAAACTTCCCTCTTAACATCAAACAATTAAAAAAGAGTTTTTTGACTTTTTATTTCATTCTCGATCTGAGACTGACGTTCGTCAATATTAAAGCACTCTTTTAGTCCCTGTAAAAGAATTTTGTTGGTTGTGCTTTTGATCGTGCGCTGTTTTTTCTATACCAGCGCAAGCATTTTGACGATTCGTTGAATTGACGACGGTGAGGCGAGTGTTGACACAGGGAATTTTTGGCCTCCATAGCTTCCAATCCAAAAAGGATGTTGATGAGGTGAGATAATCTCGATCTAAGATCCCAAACTAAAGACAGATTATATGAGTTCCAAGAAAGGAGCTTAGACATTTTTGTCTTTTTCTTCACAATGACGAGCTTGACCGGCTTGAGACCACCCATTTTTGATGAGATCAGGAAGGTTAGGGTTTTTTCACATCATATAGAATAACAAGGGAGACAAGGCTTGAAAACGGGAGCTTTTTAGGGTTGTGCTCAGAGATCGATCGAAGGCTCGCTCCTTGTATGGTGTCCGGAAAGGAAATGCCCCAATCCTTTTTTATGAAGTCAGAACCAGTCTAACCTTTCTGAAGATTAGCAGCTCCTTGCCTATTGTTTATGCTTGCAGCAGGAGGTTTGCACGGTAAGAATAGACAGTGTTGATAATGAAAGCAAAGGCGCTTCTGCTTTATGAAGAAAATGAGTAATCTCAATTGGCAAGACCTTGAGTGCCACTAAAAATTTCATCCAAAAAAAACTAGCAAGCAATATCCAATCAAGCGCAGCGCTACGTTGGTTGAGCCTACTGTGATATAGAAGCTATAGCAAAAGGCCAGCCAGCGAACCAGCATGACGCTGTACTTTCTTTGTCTAGTCGTCGATCTGATACGATGAGGAACGGACTGGACTAGTAGGATCTGATGAGAGAGGCGAATAAGGAAGACGAGGAAGTTTAGTACCGACTGGCCAATGAGAGGGGACTAGGTCTCGTGTAAGCCCTTCGTTCTAGTGGTGAACTGCTTGTTCGACTTAAGCGTCACTCTCCCCTTCGGTTAAAGCAAGCCCGTCCAATCCTCTATCCATTACCCCTTTCCCGCCTTCGACTTCAAGCAGTAACCAGCTCGCTGCTCTAACGGGTGGTTTTGAGCCAGGGGTTACGCAAGCCCTTCTCATAATTGAAATAAATAAATAATAGAAAGAAATAAGAACATACGGGAGTAGGAATCGCAAGTCAGCTACCCTGCCTGTCAGCTACTTCTATACTGAAGTTTTCAATAGAAAGGATGGTTGCACTAGGAAAGCCCGTGGGCACACAAGCAAAGGCATAATCACCCCTTACCGAACCAACACTTATAACCTCAACCTCTGTCTCTGTAATTCTCTATCTCCTATTTCTGTATTAGAAGATAAGACAGAAAGAAAGCGAGTCAGCTGGTACTGGTAATAGGGATGAATCGGCACAGGCACATGAGATTCATCGCCTTTCTTCGCCTTGTTTCCTTTCTTTTTCACTGAAGTTAGGTTAGGAAGGAGCAAGCCTTTGTCACTATGGAAGTCAAGCCCGCAGAGCAGTCACAAAGAATAGGTTGTATTCACAGGAACTTCAGTCACCTTCATCTCCTCGGGTCAAGCCACTGCCCTTCCATCAGCGTCCCACGGAGCGAGCTTTCATTGAATTGGTAGCAAGCCACGGGTGGGAATGAATGCTGCTCCGCTTTCAACAAGGAATAGCTGCTGGTAGACGTTCTACACCGGCCCTTTTGCTATGCGATACGAAGTGACTTCCGTCCCGTCACTTTGGAGAACCCGAAAGGCACCTATCCGTGGGAGAAAGAAGATGAATGGGGAGCCGAAGATCAAAACCGTCATGTGCCAGGGGTTGATCATCGAAGCCAGGGCAATAAGGATGAAGGCATTTGAGCGCTGATGTAGTTAACAGCCACCTTCATAGTCGATTCATTAGGGGCGTCACCTTCTACCCAACTAAAGAAAACTGCAATCGAAGTTTATCAACCACTCACTTCACCACCGAGATCTTCGACTTAGCTCCCAAAGGTAATAATCCACCCGGCCCTTCTCCAACCTATACAAAGAGAACAGAAGATAACGAAAGGAAGACAAAGAAATAACTAAATCATAACACAAGCTACCCATTCCATCTATCATATCAGTCGAGTCGATCAAATTCGTTCTTATCTATAGATAAGGCAAGAGAGAACTTATGACCTCGCGGATGGAGAGGGATTCGAACCCCCGGTATTCCTATCAATACTTCGGTTTTCAAGACCGACTCTTTCAACCGCTCAGACATCCATCCTCTTCGCCCTTCGCCCGCCCTGTAGCCTATTTCTTAGGCGTAAGTGGCTTATCTATGTGATTTGCTACGCTTGCTTGCGCCTATCGGCGGACTCTATTGCCTGCCGGTTAGCGAAACTTTTCCGGTAGTACGAATCGCTACGCTTCGCTTGTTTCTATATGATAATATGCATTTTGGTTGCTGCGCTCTCTGCGGATAATAGCAAGAGAGTGAAGAACGAATGATCCTCCAGAGTGATTGAGTCCGACTCCTGCGAGCGAGCGAAAGGCGGGGCTTCAGAGCGAGTTCGACCCGCGAACGATCAGCAAGTGAAGGACCGATCCTTTTGCGCCAGTACTGTTGTGAGACTGGTACTTGGCGGCTTACGAGCAACATACAGACGCGAGGGTTTCCTTCACTCCCTCGCTCTTTTTTAAAGGCCCTTTCTATTCTCTTTCGTCTATGGTTCTTACATAATCAGACTGAACGCCCAGCTTCGCAGAGCAGCTCTCTCCCCAGCCCACAGCATAGTGTGGAATCTGGATCGTTTCATTGAGCACTTGTCTTTTAGATATATATAAAGGTGTTCTGACTCTATTGCATCAAATCATAACCTACGCCTTCTACGTCTATGGAAAGACTAAGCCCTATTTCAGAGATTGGACTTTCTTACTGTGATTAGCCTTTACTGGTAAAAAGCTGTTCCCGAGCCAGGTTCCCTGGATCCACGTGCTCCTAGTCGGGCCTAAATGGATGAATGAAAAAGCACGCTCGGGTAGACTTCTTCAGCTCTTGCTCCGCCTATCCTCCTACTTATTATTCTGGGGGTCATAGAAAGATACGAACTGCCTACTTTTTTTAATTAAATTAATTTAAACTATTTAAGAAAATGAAAGCTGCTTGCCCTCACTAATAAAAAACAACAATCCCTCCGAATCTCTTACCTACTTTTATTCATATCTTCGGTATACTTCAATACTTCACAAGCACAGGAAAGGATATTCTTTCAAAACCGGTTTCCCGCCTATTCTCTCTCAATTGCCTATCCTTTATAGAGGAGGGAGAGTACTGACGCAGTAGCTTCCAACACATTGACCCCCTCAAGTGCCAGATATGAATGTTTTATGAATTTAATACGGGACTACTTACTTACCTAAAGTTCACTTCTGACTTACTTTTTAAGTTTACTGAAGGAACTGACCTAAGCATAGCTCTCTCTCTCAAATACAAATGCCAAGAAAGGGATTCAAGGGATAAGTGGTGGAAAAATGCGTCAGCCTTTCATTTCTCTTTTAAGGCCTTTGCTTTGTCCTACTTATAGTATCCGTCTTCCAGCCTATCGAAACTCGTGTTTTTATTAACCAAAAAGACATGAACTTTGTTGGCACTAAAAAAAAGGTTATTCAATCCACTAGTGCAACTGAAAGAATTTTATCTTCTGAACCGGAACAAGAAAGAGTTCTTAACCACTGCTTGTGAACAGCTCTCTTCAACTGAAGGCGCATTTACTCTTAAAAATGAAAATAAAAAAGTGACGTCTCTCTCAGGTCCAGTTTCGATTTCGAACTAACTTACTATTAAGTAAGTAAGCCGGAAGAGAAATATTCAGAAAACCCAATTTCCTGTCTGTCAAACCTGACTCAAAAGAGAAAAGAGGACTAAAAGAGATATAACTTTCGACGATTGAACTGCACTTTTATATCCAGATTGGAACTGGACTTGAACGTCTTTGGATCCTGCTTAGGGCCGGCTTTCACTCCACTTTCAGAAGAATATCAGGAACGTCGACTTGCACTTGCATTATCGAATTTCACTTTCCGCAATCCTTGCTCCTGGCTCATATTCGCATATGCCACTCAAAAGAATAAGACGTTCAACTCCCTAAAACAAAATACGTATAATTGAGAAAGTCATCATATCCGTGCCTTGGGTAAATGCTTACCTTCGGGAGAATCTTACCGAACGAGTTTCAAACAAACCTGTCCTCTTCGCCTCCCAAGATATGACGGGAAAAGGGCCTTGTCGGCCACCGCTTGCTGACGACAGAACGCGTCGTTAAAGGGTCTTCGCGTTAACGACCTTATGGAGAACGTCAGTTTCGCGCTTCGATGGAGAACAAAGCGATCGCCCAAGCCTAATAACTGAAAAGCTTTTTCGAAAGCTTAATGTAATGTAAATCTGAAAGAGCATTAAAAGAAGTCATTGTCGGAACACTCTACCCACCACTGAGCCTGAGAGAACAAGCCTATGGAATGATCCTTCCCCAGCTCTCTTTGACTTACCCTTATCATAGGGGGTTCTGGTCTGAGGTAAGCCTTCCTCTATCATTGGTAGGCAAAAAGGGGTAAGCGAACCTGGCTGTGTTTGTTAATAAGCAAATGGGTAAGTAAGCGCAAACAGTACGAATCTCTTTCTGTATTCAAGCCTGCTCGGACTGAAGTTGTTGTGTGAGCCTTGAAAGTACCCGAGCAATCAGCATGAAGATATTTAAATGGATCCCTTTTTCTTAATGACTCTTCTTAGGGAGTAGGATCTATTGCTGCGGAGCTCAAAGAAAGATAGCGACAAATCCGCTGCTCTACATAGGGATGCAGAGATGGAGCTGTTATTAGCTTAGGAATTTTCTTCCATCAATAAGAAGACTAGCTTTCTGAACTGAAAAAAGCATACTATTTTACTACGTTTTCTTTTTACTATCTAACAAGAAAGAAGAGAAAAAAAAAGGAACTCACATAGAATAAAGAAAGGACAACTAATTATAACTATTACATATGAATGTAACAGCTTAGAATAAGCCAAGAGCTGATAGTGATAGGCTTAGAGCTCACTTCACACCAACAGAATTGTCAGCTTCCTTCTCCCCTCAGCTTGAGAACTCCTATCTACATCAAGATCTGGCCCTGCTCTCTGGTGATGTTCGCCCATTCCGTGGCACCCGCACGAAAAGAAAGATCGGCAAATAGCGTACAAAGAAGATCCGCCTCTCTAATTCACTTGGCAAAAGACATCCAATCCCAGGGAAAAAGCAAGTCAGACTGAGTTCAATTAGTCCCGTCCTTCCTTCAGCTTACAGGGATGGAGTTGAAGAAGGGATCAAGGTCTGGGACCAAGAAGAAGAGCAGATGCCAGACGGAGTTCGAATCGTATAATAACAGAAATGAACTGACCCACTGTGGAAAAGAACTTAACTTGGCAAAAGACAGACCAACCAGACAGTTGAGTTCACAGCTACAGGCGCAACAGGCCAATGAACATCGAGAGAAGCTATTCAGTAAGTCAAAGAGGAAGGGAAGGAGTGGATTCTCTCTTATTGTATGTGTATGAGTATGATCAACAAGAAAGCCATAACAGAAATGATAAGAAGGTCTTCCATCAATCATACAAACTTCAGTAGCCTAATACCAGCACAAGTCGAGGGGCGTAAGCGTTTACCTTTACCTGTTTAATCAATCCCTGGGATACTAGGCCCACTCTTTAGCACACCATAAGATCGGATATATATCAGGGCTTTAGCCCGAGGGAGAAGGGGTCCCAGATCTAGTTGTGATTGCCATTGAGCTTTATCTCATTCGATGGAGGAGTGTTAACTCTGCGAAGATTGGATTCCGTCCCCTGGTCTACAACCCTTATACATTAAAGGGTAGTCTTTCCTAAGTAGTTCAAGTAAAGAGCTCATCGTAGACCAATGGCTAGTTTAGGAAACCGGTAAAGTCACTCTCTTCTCTTGATTCACATTCATGCATATGAAACCGTTGCGACCCATTTATTCGCCGCTGGCACCAAGCTTTCTTAAGGCGCTAAAAGCTTCGGACTATCCTTAACAATGGCGCTAGTTAGTGAAACCCTAAAAGCCAACCTCTGCTTCTCTATTTTTAGATTGGTGAGGGCGCGCTCCTGTATTTTCTTGGTGTACCTCAGCTTCGCTCCTCAGTCTGCTTTAGGCGAGATTCCCTCTGATTCTTGTAATCAAACAAAAGCTCTTCTCATACTTATGTTAAAAAGGGGCTTCCTCCCTAGCAGTGGGCATTAAAGGTACGAAAGCACTTCTCTGAGAGTGAGACTTTTGAAGGCAAAGAAAAAGAAGATAAAGACTTTTTAGGCTTAGCCCTAGAGCTAGATCATAGAGGGCAAGTCCTCTTAGAGTAGTAGTCAAAAAGGCATAGTCGACTTAGAGTGGTAAGCTTATTCTCTGCTTTCAATAGAAAGAGTAGTATGCCTTGAGCCTTAAACTCTTCCTTATAGTCATGTCTACCTACTCTTTTGAAGTGAAGCAGAAAGCAGATGGACACAAGTGCACTAAAACAGCTAAGACATTAGGCCCTTTCCATCTGCCCCTACTAAAGCACTCGAAGAAGAAGACAGTCCTTTACCGAAGAAGGCGCACCGGTTGATGCCAAGAAGTAGGCTGGCTTGTTGGTAGAGTTCCGCATAAGGCAGGGGAAGGAGAGGAAGAGAAGGAGCGCTGAAGTAAGTGAAAAGAGAGGGCCGGTAGAAGACTCATCCGTGGTGCCCAAGCCGTGAAGTCGGAATAAGCGCTTTAAGCATCAGACCCACTAGTCGGCTAAGCCTTTGAAGGAAGGCCTAGGTTCAAATCAAGCTGTGCCGGGATGCTGATGAAATAGCAGCTTCTCCGGATCCGGGCTTTCTGACTTATCTTATACTTATAGGCATGGGGCATAAATAATAAGTAGTAGGCTTTCACCGCTTTCAGCCAAGCAGTTGCTTTTTTTAGGATGCGAATGCCATGGTTCTTCTTACATTACAGAGTAGGCTGCTTTTCACTCAGCAGTGAGGGAATGGTCTGCTGTTGCGACGAATAAGGGCAAGGAAGAGGACAAGTGGAATGTCTATTGCTCCACTTTCTTAGTCTGGTAGCAAGCGCGGTACCCACTGAAACTTTTCTTAGGAAAACCGAGAGGGGAAGAACTTAACCTAGGACTCCAGCCCCTAGCCTACAAAGAAAGCAAATTCAAACTCTACCGCCCTCGACTGTAACGGATAAGAAGGAGATGGAACTAAACAGGCTTAGGCCCTTTTCTTTTCCTCGGGAATGCTACTACTAAGTCGAGCAACTTCCTTAGGCCGGTTATTTCCTTTTGCTTGATGCTTTTACACAGCAGCTGGAGCGGAATCTATTATAGGAGGCGTAGGGTAGGCTCTTTGGATAGATTGACTGGCTTGAGCCGATGAACCGGCTTCTACCACTGACGAGCTAATTCGGACTATGCCTAACTAGAGGGATAAAATCACCTGATCTTGGCTCAGCATCTTTTGAAAGGTAATCCAATATCTGGTAAGAAAGGTCGAGTCCGCTACTCGAAGCTGAGAAGCAAGAGCTCACTCGACCCGGGAGGAAGTTTCATTCCAATCTTAGTTTGAGCTAGGAGATGGGACAATACGCTTTTAGACCAGGAGTTTCAAACTGACCTTTTGGGATCGGAGTTGCAAACAGCTTGACCTTACTTAGGTAAGGTTGGGTAGGGAGGTCTTCCCACTTCCTCTTCCCAAAGGGTGCTAAGACGAACTGAGGAAAGGAGTTGAAGCTTGAGCGGTACTCCTTCTCTTTAAAACTCACTTCTTAGATGCTCACCAGTCTACCGGGATAGGAGAAAGAGAAGATCTCGACTAGGAGTCAGAGGGAATCTATAGCGGATCTTTTCTAAGCCAGGAAGATGCCTCTGCTGAAGTAGCAAGTATTGGGCTTACAAACTGAGATTTTACTTTAAAGTAAAAAGGGCTTTACCAGATCGAAAGAATCCTGTAGCAAACGGGATTGATTCCACTTCCTTGCTGTTAACCCTCTTTCTCTCTTGCCGATTCCGAACTCCAGGGGGAGAGTTGCTCAGCCGACTAAAGCTAAAGAGTTGGAGCTTGGCAATGCAGTTGATCTTCTTGCAGCTGAGAGAGATGCAGGCATTGAATGAAGCAGAATCCCCGTATTGGACAGAAAGAACCTTCTATAATGAAGAGTAGGATGTGAGGGAAAGCCCTCTAGTCGAGTAAGAGAACTGAAAGTTTCAAGCCAGTAAAGTCCGTTAGTGGGGGGTTAACCCGGAGATTCGTCAATCAATTCTCTTTCTTCAGGAAACGACTAAAAAGAGCAGGAGCTGGGCTTGCTTGTTAAGGAAGGCGGTAAGGGATGCTGGTATGGCATAAAGATGAAGCTTTCAAGTGGGGGAGTTCATCAATCGTTCAGAAACCACCGTTCGAAAGGGTATGTAAAATAGTAGACGATGGGCCAGCGGAGTAAACGAATTGGTGAAGCTTTTTCGTTACCAAAAGATATTAGTGATCGGAGCAGATGATAGACCTGAGCGGACCGGAGAGCTAACCTTAGATGGTAGGGGATAATAGAGGATAACAAGCCAGAAAAGTTCAAAGGGCTTTTTCCGAGGAGAGTAGTTACTCAATGGACAGGCTTGGTTTTGATGCCGATTGAAGGCTTTCTTGCCCTTGCTTTCTTTCCTAGTCCTGACTTTTTCTTCTTGACTATTTCTTGGGATTGGGTTTTACACTAAAAAATACAAAATATCTACTCGTGGGCGGAGGAGAGGCAATAGATTCATCTTGTCCTTGGCTTGTGAAAGGACGAAAGAAAGGCTACATGGTATCTGACCCCGATGACATAGGGACGGTTAGGCTTGTTGGCTGGCTTATGATGGTTTCCTGTCCCAATTCAACATATTCATTCCTTTTTTTGCTTCTGCTTGGTAGCAGGCTTGTGTGCGAGCTTGGTCCGGTTTCGATTCCTAAAGCCCACGGAGAAGGGTGTGGAGCCTCGCTTTCCATGCTGCTCCCCCTGCCAGTGCGTTGGCTCCCTCTCTCACCGCTGATTCGAATGCTGCCGTCTCAATTGCGAGGACCGGCACTCCAGCTCAGATGCTTTTTTCTCTTTTTTGAACACGTGCAAATGACACTCACTCGTTAGTAGGAATGTCATAGAATGACGAAATACTCTGTGGGAACACAGGCTGAGATTGAGATCTGAACGACACAGATCCAGAGCGGGACAAAACCTTCGCCTCTCCCCCATTGTTCCTTCCTCCTTCGTGCCCGATCCGGTCAGTAGGCGTCAGTGAAGTTAATGCCGTATGCTAAGAGGGGAAATGCCGACATGACGCACATAGAAGAGCGGATTCGCTTCCTATGGAGATGAGATGTCAGTTCCTTTCGTGCAAACTGCTGAAGCATATGCCTCCTATTCCTCGTACAAAAAGAAATTTCATTGCCTTAATGGCACCCCCCAAAAAAAGGCTCGATAAGGCAGATCTGTGGGAAGACGTCGAAGCGGGTTTAGAATCAATCCCATCCGCCCCAGGGGCAATAATAGGTCAATCAGGTTAATCCCTCTCGCCAAGGCGTCTTGTCTTAGAAGGAGTTGCAACCTAAAGGAAAGGGCAATTCCTGATCTGATCTTTCCTGTGAAGAAACTTAAGTGGTGGGGCAAGTAATCCCGTCTTAGGGGTTTAAGGATAATTGCATTACCTCTTCTTTTTTCTGCCCATTCCCGTCCCTGTAGAGGTCTTTGATTTGATACCTCTCATTCTTTTCGATGAAGTATCCTATGTAGGCTCTTTAATACTAAACTTTCTTTTCTATGATATACGGTTTTTTACTAAAAGTAAAGATATTTAATTAGAATCAATTATCAGTAGTTGTTTTATGTTCATAGAATAAATGAAGTTTGATACTCATTTTTTTTTTAGATAGGTTTGGGTATAGCAGGACTTGAACCTGCGACCATTAGGTTAAAAGCCCAATGCTCTACCAACTGAGCTATACACCCCCCCAAAAAAAGATTTTTTAGTAAATAAAGATTGGTTCGGAAAAGAAGGCGGCCCCTTGTCTGCTCATCATAAAGGGCGCGGCTCTATATGAGGTTCGTACTGCGGAGCAAGCGAAGAAAACGTAAGGGCGCGCGTTAGCACTTCTGCAAGAAAACGAAAAAAAAGTCTCGCCTTTTTCGATATGAGAAAGATGCGCTCAAGCACCCAACCCATACTTTGTTCTGCTTGCTGAAGCCTTACTCAACTTCGACCTTTATTTCTTTAGTAAAAGGTTGCTTGTTTCCACTCATTGAAGATTCTATCTACAAAAGAAGGTCAACGGAAGATACTAAAATGGCTCTCACTGACACCTGATACGAGAAGGTGAGGTCGTCTTTCTTTCCAGCCGCCGTTTGCCTTAAAGCCTTTTTTTCGGAGAAGGAGAAGAGCAGTTATCTTATCTATGTAATTACGGTCTTTGTCGGCATTCCGGTCGAGCACTCTCTTTTCTTTGTCTAATTCCGTCTTTACCAGACTTCACGGACTTCTTACCAACCGTCAAGGGTTGTGAGACTGAACCAGGTACGAAGAATGAATCTATATCTGTGCACGGAAGTTGCTGGCCGGCGGCCGCTCAACTGTTCGAGCGCAATGCAGTGGTAGTTGGTTTCGATTCGACAAGGGTAGAATGCCTGGTCGAAGGTCCAAAGTAGGTGGCAGGCGTGTTCGTTTTGGCTCCCGAGCGAGAACAATAAGTAGGCGATGCACCATCCTTGCTGCTATGTACGTTGACCTTTACTTGTTGAAAAATTCATCAAATTGAACCCACACTCAAAGGAGGACCACAAGCTCGGGGCTCGACGAAAGATAAAATATCAGCATTAAGAAAATGAGGTTAGCAGTGAAAGAAAGAGCCCGGCATTCATTTCTTCATTCATATAAATAGCTGAGTCTACTAAAAGAGAAAGAAAGCAGCCTCATCGTGGTGATTAGAGGAGACCTCTGATCGTTCACCTCTAATATGACACGTTCCCTCCCAGTTATATGATCAACGGGATCAGTCGGCGTTAGAGCGGGGCTATTGTAGGCAAAGTCGTCCCCTCTACTGACCGAACCCTCAGTTCGAAAGTCTTCGGCGGGTCACCATTAGAAAACGACGAAAGGCGAACATGATTGAAAGGGAAAGCGCAGTGCGCCTGGTGCGGCTTTATTTTCTCATGATATACCAAGCAGAATGGAGGGTCCTACCCACGTACATGATTGATAGAATCACTACGTAGGAGGCGGGGGGAGCGGTCAACTTGATGCTCCAAAGGCATGAGTGCAGTTCCGATGAAGTAGTCTATTCCTTTGTAGTGAGTAGGGCCTCTTTCTCCTTGATCAGTTCGCCTTTGTTCTATTGAAAGGTCTCCATTCCTACTATAGTTTTGTCAACGAACGCGTCTCGAGCCGGATTGACTAACCTAACCCTGTTGGGGGCCTTGCCATAGTTGGGTGCTCTGCTTTAGTGTGATTGACGAAGGCTAGGTTTGGAAATAGGAAAAACAAATGAAAAGAGATCGGGGTCGATAGTTGGCAAGGAACTTGATCTTCCCCAAAAAGGGGGAGCAGCTGTGGTCGAACTCTAATTCTGGAAAAAGTCAGGGCCCTTTTACCTTCTCTACCAGATAGAAGATGATATGAGGGCCAACTATCGTTGCCTTGCACAAGACGGTGCCCTCTCAATCATCGTTCGTAGTAAAAGAAGATAATACGCTTCGGCGATGTTACCTACTAAATAAAAAGCCTGCTAGGTGATCGAAATCGCTCAGGTCAGTGAGGACTCACTCACCTACTCCTTATCTATCTAATAGTTTATTCTATCTACTGAATTCAAAAGGCGACCCGCCGCGCCTAAAATCATCCCAAGCGCTGCGTGGCTACTTGACTGGTAAGAAAGAGCTTCCGTAAGAATTGGATCTTGTATGTACGATATAACCCTCTCTTCCGCTACTGGTGGACCGTTGCACAGAAAGGCCGACAGAAGCAACGTTTTTAGCGCGCTTTGGAAAGCGCTTAGCTTCTGCTAGCGGCGGGGCGGGGGCGGCAAGGCCATGTTGTTCAGTTGGAAACCTAAGCCTTCAAGGTACGAACGAAGTGCCGTTCCTATCTGACAAGGGCTGTCTATTTTATCACTCACCCCCAGTCTTTCCCTGGCCCTGACGGACCAGTCATTTCATCCCTGTTATGCCTATCCCCTACAAACCTAAGCGGCCCACCTGAGCCTTGAAAGCAGGAACTGTACGAGCCGAACGGACGAAACAAGCGAGTCCTACTTTGACTGCCTTGTCTACGCACCCACTACACAGGCCCGAGTTAGGTACAAAGGTACTCACTTTTAAGCATATCGAGGCGGCTGTATATTAGTATGCCAAAGGGATAAGTCGATCCAAGCGAACCGAGCAAGTCAAGTCGTCTTTTCGGGATGAACTTCTCGTGCGCTACGCCAGGCGTCAGACTTCAAAGAAGAAAGAGCGCACCCCTGTCCAGGTTGGGAGCTTCACTCTGCTAGTTTCCGCTGTGGTCTTCCCTTATTTATCTCCTTGGCTTGAGTGCGCAATAGAAAGCTGAACTGCTCTTTCGTGCAAGACAACAAGGCGTCAGGTGGAGACACATTTACAAGACAAGACTTTTTTTCCGTTCTGAAGCCTTAATGAATGCAAGTTTTAAGTGAACTACCTTTGAAGGAGCAATTGAGGCAAAGAGAGGAACTTCACGAAAGCAAGGAACGGGTCGGGTACAGAGAAAGCAAGAAGAAAGAAGTTTCGCTCGAAGAGCTTTCTATTAGTTTTGTTTTCAAAAGGCGAAACTTGATTGAGTTGGTAGTCTAACAGCTACCTGCCTTCAGCTGGCTGAAACGCGCTTCACCTTAAGAGAGAGACTTTTTCTTGGTGATCGGTTCATTGGCAACGACAGATAGGCGCGATCAAAACATTGCTAATATGAGACCACCCTCTGGCGGAGGGATCAGTTTGACCGGGGCTCAAATCAGACTTCGCCGAGCAATGAAAAACGACGGACCTCCGTACTGCTACTTGCTAATCGAAAGAAAATCATTACCCTTCTTTCTCCCAACATCATTCTCAAACAAAGAAAGTAGGGATCAGACCGCTCCTGGGGTTCGAACTAGTCATTAATGGTCGGCTTCATGGGTCTCATTTTTCTGGTATGCCGCTCCGCGAACAAACCTTACCCCTGTAGTTTCATGTTCTATTCTATATGTAGAACTCTATATCTGCGTGTTCTTTTGTCTAGTGCAATTATCCTTTTTTGGGGTTCTTTCACACTTGTGAAGAATGTTCCAAAAGAAAAGGCGTACGAATCTATTTCGTAATTATTGGTCAAATCGTTTGTCTTCTTGTTTTGTCCAAGTTCTTCTTTTAACTCGGGTATCTATTTATGGACGATCTTAGTCGTGCCATTTCTCAATTCGCACCATCTGCTTCGGGAGGAATGTCTGGGGGGTCCAGTACACCACCGGGACCCTTTGGGGATCCGTCTTTCATTCTGCTGAATTCGGAAGAGAACCTTCAGCTGCCTGGTACTTCAGAAGGACAGGGTAGGGCTCGACGAGATTATATCCAGGAATTAAAAAACGAGAAATCGCTGGATATACAATATCGAAATGCCCTGATCAACCTTC